TTGGATTGGCACTACACAAAAAATCTACATGAATATAAAAGGAAAAATGAAAAAAGCTATACCAAACTACAACCTCATTCTCTTTCTTTTTTTATTTCATTAATTGAACTTCGTTTGATTAAGTCGAAATTCTTCCAAAACTCCCGCCCTCCTTAAAATATCATAAACAGTTTCTGTAGGTTGAGCTCCTTTTTCAAGAAAATATAGAATAGCAGGAACATTTAAATAAGTTTGATTCTTTATTGGATCATAAAAACCCACTTTTCGCAGATCTCTTCCCTCTCTTCGGGACCGAACATCAATTGCAACGATTCGATAGACGGCTCATTGGGATAGATTAGATCAACAAACCCCCCCTAGAAACGTATAGGAAGTTTTCTCCTCGTACGGCTCGAGAAAAATGATTCTATTCTAAAATTATGTATATAGAAATTATAACGACAAATAAAAAAAGTCCCTAAAATCATCAAATGAATTAGACTAAGAATTAAGTCTTTCTTTCCTAAAAAAAGAAAATCATTTGTATACTCATAACTCAAGTTGAATAACTCTTAAATATCCCAAAAGAAAATACTTTTTCATTTCGTTTATTGAGCAGTCTCGACTACCCTTTAATATGTCTCATTTAGAATCGATTTGAATTCTGCATTCTGATCCAAATCCAATTGTTGTGACAATTAAAATACAAAGGGCGTTTCCTTGTTCCGGAATCCTTTATCTTTGTTTTGAATCATTGGGTTTAGACATTACTTCGTTGATTTTTAATCCTTTCAAAAATGGCAGCAACATACCTTTTTTGTTTTTTTTTATTTCTTTCTATCAATATTTCTTTCTATCAAAGAATAGAATCATACGAACGGCGGATTACCGCACGATATATATAATTTTTTTATCGAAGAGGTTTTTTATCAATTCCAACAAGAATTCCTTTGGGATTTAAAACTTGATTGATTTGGATCCTTTCGATTTCTCTGTCAAAGATATACTTACAAAGTTGTTCTAACTTATTGATTGACACTAACCATAGACCCTTCTCCCTTGATAAATGAATCAATACTTTCCACTCGAGCTCCATCATGTACTAAATTCCATTATACCCCAACAAAAAAATGCAGGGTTCGAGTGGAACAAAGGATGTCGAGTCAAGAGCATCCTTTATTAGAGAATGATGGATATAAGAATCCACAACGGATCATGTCCTTCAAGTCGCACGTTGCTTTTTACCACATCGTTTCAAACGAAGTTTTACCATAACATTCCTCGAATTTGGAACCGCTATGCGGTTGATTCAATTATGGAATCATGAATAGTCATTGGTTCAGTCAGCACAGTCGGTACATAGATATCGAATATATATTAAGTTAATATTAGTTATTTTAATTATTTTAATAAATTTTCTTTATTTTTATTATTTAATTAAATATAATATTTTAATTAAATATAATATTAAGGAATTTAGATATTTATATCATTTCTATTTTAGATAGAATTCTAGAATAAATTTCAAATTATGATTTCAATTTCTAATTTCGATTGAAATTTAAAATAAAAAAAAAATTCCAATTTTTTATTTTTTACAAACAATTACAATAAAGACGACATTTGATCATCCCTAAGAAAGAGAAATCCATTTTTTTTTGAAATTAATAAGCACTACATAAAAAAAATAGATTATCAAAATCCAATCTATACTCTATATACAATCTATATAAAGAAATATATAAGAAGATGGATATATGAAAAAGGCTCCTTTTTTAATTCAAATTCATGTATTTTATATGTAATTTATAACCCCATCTTACCTAAATCTCCAACAGATTCAGTTGTATCTACATGTCATTTGAACACTGATGATCCTTTTTCCTTCATTTGTTAAATGTGAAAAAAAGATAAGATTTATTTTGGTTAGATCCATTAACCAAAAGAATAAAATTCTTTCCAATATTACACTTTAGAAACAATCCAAATTATTTACTATTACTATTAAATATTTACTATAATTTAAAATGTAAATTTAGTATATTTACATATACTCTGGGACGGAAGGATTCGAACCTCCGAATAGCGGGACCAAAACCCGATGCCTTACCACTTGGCCACGCCCCACTTTGATTTCTATTCAACACTAATAAACACTAATATTGTTATCGATTGTTCGTCAATTCCAGCCAAAATATCTAAAGAATCAATTAGATTCTGTTGTTAGTATTTTGACACACAAAGATATCGAATTCAACTTAATTTATTGATCATTGCATATAATTCCATTAAAATATTGCATGAAAGTAGAATTTCTTCTATTCTCCTTTGAGAATGGAAGGTTTTTTGGTTGAGTAAGTAAGTTCGGAAAAAAAAAGAAGGATTTTTGGTCTATCTTTTTTTTTTATTTTTTTTTTTTCATTTTTCACTTCTATCAATAACTCAATCAAAATGCAATTATCTAAAAAACAAAATTTCTGTTATGCTTAATATCTTTAGTTTGATCTGTCTTAATTCTGCTCTTTATTCGAGTAGTTTTTTATTAGCCAAATTACCTGAGGCCTACGCTTTTTTGAGTCCAATCGTAGATTTTATGCCAGTCATACCTCTACTCTTTTTTCTCTTAGCCTTTGTTTGGCAAGCTGCTGTAAGTTTTCGATAAGATCTTTCATCTTGTACTAGAAAAATTAACGATTTTTTTGAGAAAAACGATTCTAATAATTACTAAGATCAGACAAGTCTTCCAGTATGAACCCTTGATTCAAACATTCAAATTCTTGAATAGTCACAATCCGGATCACCCTGTTTTCCCATTCTAACTATTTTTTTCTGTGAGTGAAAACCTTATTGTGATCCTCCAAAATATCAAAAAGTGGGTATAAAAAAATTATTGATAAGTAAGATAATAAAATAAGAAATTCTATTTTATATATTTTTAATTACGAAAATTTCGATTTCTAACAACTATTTCGGTTTTCGTTATCAAATCAAAAAATAGGATATAATATGGTATAAAAATAGAGAATCTATTTTCTTTTTTCAAAAAAAATAAAATGATCTTGGAGATTGTGTAATGCTTACTCTCAAACTCTTTGTTTACACAGTAGTGATATTCTTTGTTTCTTTATTCATTTTCGGATTCCTATCTAATGATCCAGGGCGTAATCCTGGACGCGAAGAATAAAAAGGGGTTCTTTGCTTGATTTTTAATCTATTTTTTTCTAATTACTAATTTTTTATTTCCTATTTGTTATTTTTTTTATTTGGATATATTTTGAATAAATGAAAATAATTTAAAAAATTCGAAAGAGAAATCAATATAGTAAGTCATCAATAGAAACGGAAAGAGAGGGATTCGAACCCTCGGTACGAACGAGTCGTACAACGGATTAGCAATCCGACGCTTTCGTCCACTCAGCCATCTCTCCCCATTGAAAAAAAAATACTAATATTCAAATCCAAATAAAATAGAATTTAAAATATTGTTATTTCAATTTTAAATAATAAAATAAAATTATGTTTTATCAAAATAAATAAAAAAATAAAATCAAAATGAAATCTAATTCTATAATAACTATAACATTTATATAACAATAATATATATATACAAAATAGACAAGTCGTATTTTGTAATACATCTAAGTAGTTTTATCTGAAATTCCAATCAGTTAGATTTAGATAAAATAAGGAAGATTCAATTCAATATTTATAATATATAATTTATATTATAAATTATATATTATTATATATTATAAAAAATAAATAATTAATATATTAATTATTAAGAATTCGAAAATAATAAAAAAATAGAAATATAGAAAGAAAAAAAGAAATACTTCTTCACCCCAAAGCGAAAAAAAGGTCCTTTAGTATTGTTTACGCGGCCTGGCCTGATCAGTACCTCGCCAGGCCCTTTTTTGGATTCTATAATATTAGTAATAAAGAAAATGATTTCTCTGATTTGATAATCATAAAAAAATCATTGTTATTGAAGCAACAGCAAGACCAATAAGAAAAAACTGTTTCCATTCTAAAACCAACATGCCATTTCTTATTATCTTTTCTTCCCCCTTCATTTTTTTTTTTCATTTTGAATAAATGAAACTGCACAATTTTTTTCTGTTCTAGTTAGAATTTTAACAATTTTCTTGAGCCGTATCTATCAAAACAAAACCCCTTCAGGAAACAGGAAAAAAAAATAGAACTTTTTTTATTTTCATTTTGATTTTAGTTATTTAATTATCTTTTCATAATCTGATTAAGTCCTCCTATGAAAAATGCCAATATTCTAAATTTCACGATTCTTTTATGATCCTATCTTGATTCTATTCAATTTCAGTGTTCGACAAAAATTCCATTTCAATACAATAATCGAACTGTAGCGGGTATAGTTTAGTGGTAAAAGTGTGATTCGTTTTATTAACCCCTTAATAGTTAAAGGGTCTCCTGGTTTGATTACTATTCCGATCAAAACCTTTATTTTTTTTTTTAAAAGGAATTAATCCTTTACCTCTCAATGACAAATTTGAGGAAAATTATACATTCTGGTGATTTGTATCCAAAGGTCAATTTGAAATTTCAAATTTGGATTATGAAATTACGAAACATGAATTTTTTTTTAAATTGGATCAATACTTCCAATTGAATGAATATGAGTACGAGATCCATGGACGAAGATAGAAAAAAGGGTTTCTAATCGTAACTAAATCTTCCATTTTTTTTTTTATAGAGAGAAGCAAAATAGCTATTAAATGATGACTTTAGTTTACTAAAGGCTTCAATCAACATATTTTTTTGTTTTAGCTCGGTAGAAACAAAATCTTTTTCCTTAGGATTTTATCAAATAGAAATAGAGAACGAAGTAACTAGAAAGATTGTTAGAATCCCCTCCTCTAGAGGGATCATCTAGAAAGCAAGTTATTTTGAATTGAATGCATTCATACAAAAAGCTGACATAGATGTTATGGGTGAAATTCTTTTTGTAATTTCGTTCCCGTCTTATATCTGGGAATTTCTTCATT